AATAATCTATTTTTTATAGAAAAAAATGGATTATCAATTGATTTGATAATAATGCAAGGATTACTAGTAATCCGTCTTGCTCTCACTTAAAGTAATATCCATATAGATATCAATATATCACTTGTGACTTTCTTTGTTACAAAACAATAATTTGAATCTAAAATTGAAATGATTCAAATGAAATAATAAGAAGGAATATGTAAGCTACCCACTTGATTTCCATGGGATTGTAGTTCAATTGGTTAGAGCACCGCCCTGTCAAGGCGGAAGCTGCGGGTTCGAGCCCCGTCAGTCCCGGCGGATTCAATAAAAAAAAAGACATCAACTCCCCTTTTTGATTCTGGGCAAGGGAATCAAAATGGTTTCATTTATCTTTTTGTTTTATTTTTCTTTTTTCAGCAAGTAAAAGAAAGGGGTATTTCCATTATTTTAACTAGCACCAATTGATGGTAGAGAGACATATGTAAATTAATTATAATTATTGAGAGCATTCAACACTTCAAGAAAGAGATACTGTACGGGGTTTCCGCTTGTTGTCAACTGATCTCCCATTAATTCGTGTAGGAAAATGGAATAGGATAGCGTATAATACATTTGCCAAGAGTACCTATATATATACTTTTCTTTCTATGAAGTCAAGGAATTGAAAATGGTTCGAATCCAACCAAGAAAAGAGGGTATTAAAAAAATAAAGATAAAAAGAGTCTTCCCTAATATGCTCTTTTTAAAGATTAGAGTCGATGTCGAAGAAAAAACTCGTAATAAAATTTAATTTAAATAGTTAATTTTTTGGAATATTTTAGTTTTTTTACTGAGACTCGTCTTTGTCGCGTTCCCTTTCTTTGTTTTCCAAAAAGATGATAGACCCTTAAAAAATTTTGACAATTTAAAATTGAACTTCGTACTTGTTTTCTCTATTTGATTTCTATTGTTTATTTAAGGTTCTTTAGAAACTATTTTTGTAAAGAATTGAAGTAGAAAAGGTTTTTTATGATACTTCATCAGATGATTGTACAAGCAAAGTAAAATACTAAGTTGTATAAAAGAAAGCGGGGGAAAATAATCATAAAGAAATATTTTTTGATTGGATCAGAAATCTCATTATGTATTGGGTGTGGATAAAAGATCTTCCTATGTTATACTATTAAATTCTTGACGATGAATCGATTTTATAGCTCCGATATTGTTATTCATGATATTTCTTTCATTCGATATCATCGAAATCTAATTCATCTGAGGGAGTTTACAAGCGAAAGATTTCTCATCTCTATGGGATTAAATCCCGAGATATTCCAAAGAAAAAAAATAATAATAAACGATTAAATTATGGAAGTCAATATTCTTGCATTTATTGCTACTGCGCTCTTCATTCTCATTCCTACTGCTTTTTTGCTTATAATTTACGTAAAAACGGTTAGTCAAAATGATTAATTTGAATACAATTTTATTATCAATGAAAAAAAAAAGATTTAAATTTCTCGTCTTAAATGAAAGGAATGCATTAGACTCAGTAGTAGTATCCTAAGGGGCCCGCTAGTATGGTAGAAAGAGATCTCTTTCTACCATACTAGCCATTATGGTTATTGTAATGTATAAAGATACAAGTGAAATATCTTAATATAAAGGAATCCACCTATATCTCTCTTTTTCTTTATAAACGTCAATATAAAACAAATAGAATATGAAATGTATGTACATACTTCTCAATTTCATTTGTTTGTTTGATCCATTTAATACAGATAATCGCAATTCGATGGAAACTTATTCAGATTTCGAAAGGGGGTTACCCCATGAAAGGTTAACCGTGTAAACCCTGATATAAAAATAGCAAATGAGTCAATAAAACATAAACCCACTTTCTAAAAAAAAATCTTAAAAAAAATTGCGGAACGGTCTAGAAAACTAAAACAATTGATACAGGTTGATAGAGTTTGATTATTACCGCAATTAAGAGTACTTCTAGAGTCCACTTCTTCCCCACACTACGAGAGAGAGGGAAAATGTAAAAACTACCATTAAAGCAGCCCATGCGAGACTTACTATATCCATGTGAATTCTGTCCCCTATTTCTATGAATATGAAGAAACTATTCCATTATTGTTCACTAATAATAGTGAAATCACTGGTGCAGAGTCAAAAAAAGGGAGAGGTATTTGGTCACCATTGATGAACTACTCCAAACAATCCACTTATCTTATAATGAGTTATTCTTATTATAGAATTTCTAGTAGAATCGACAAGATGTAAACACACGCAAACGGACACTCCTCGAAGTATCCAAGGAATCTGACTCATATGTAGAAAAAATAAGACTTTTTCTTTCTTTTATCGTTTTTTATTTTTGGAAGTAAAATTAAAGGCAATATCTAATCTAATATTGATTGAATGTCTGAGCATTCCGATACTTTCATGAGTCTGTATCCAAAGTATCGTGGGTCCTTTCCAAAACTATTAATTTAATTCCCTCTCTGGCTATCCAATCTAATTGAAGACTCAGTAAGGGTAACTAAATTAGTAGTGGCAAGTAAAGATTTACGGATTTCCCTCCACTACTTTTAGTCTGATAGGCAAAACTTTAGATTAGAGAATGGAACCCCGAGAGCCAGGGGCTTAGAATCACGAAAAGAAAGTATTAAGAGTCTTTGCCTACGTTTGTTATAATAGGGGATTTAAAGTCTGTTGTTGAGGCGGCACCCGGATTTGAACTGGGGAAAAAGGATTTGCAGTCCCCCGCCTTACCACTCGGCCATGCCGCCAAAATGATAGAAACTAGATCCCAATTTTCTCTTTTATTTTTTTCAACTCCGAAAAAAAATATATAGATTTTCAGTCACAAAATATAGAATCCAGTACAAACCAGAACCATTAACTATTGACTGTAAATTCATGATGATTTTTGAATGAAAATTAAAATCTACATTTTTTTATTTCTAATAATAAAAAGAAAATTATTAGAAATGGATTTCTAACTAATCTATATTGAGTTTTTTCAATTAAAACAAAATCTTCTTCAATTTCAATTATAACAGTAATGATGAGTATATGTAAACCCCAGAATCAGAACATACGTTCCGTTGTGTTATAGAGCTATAGCTCTATAATGGGGTATTTTATCTCTATAGGGATACTTTTGAGGAGTAATTCTCAATAAATTTTGATATTTCAATTTTTCATTAAATATATTGAAGAGAAAATTGAATTTTTGATAGAGCACAGCATGTGCTGTCCCAATATAGAACTGTACCACACTCAAAGAAGAAAAAGAGACATATATATCTGTGCATTCTTTTTTATTTTAATAAGAAAAAAAATTTTAATAAATAAAAAAAACACAAGTTTTCTTCCCTACTTCAATTCAATGATATTCTAACTATTCTATTCAAAATGGGTAAAAATAAATCTCTTTTCTGCAAATATTTTTTTGAACAATGAAATACAAATACATGAAAAAGTAAAGTGGTTAAAAAAAAACGTTTTCTATTTATTATATGTTTATCTGCTCGAACGGATCCAATCATGAATCCATTTTTTAATGGTATGCAATCGAATTGGAATATGTAATATCATAGGTGAAAATGAAATTATTTTTTTTTCTAGTCTTTACAAAACTCCATAAGTTCCAGTGGTATTTTTAATTCTGTTCCATTTGGATCTCTTTCTTATAAAAAATGCCAATTGAATCTAGTCTCCGTTCATACGTATTTCATACATTCCATATATCTTGGAGTTGGATAAAATTTCATGTGATTCAGTAAACAGAATAGAAATTCCATTATTGCTAGATCGAATTCTATGGATATGATTCGGTGAAGAATGAGAGATGGGATGGGATTTTTTCAATAAACGGATAAATGGGAAATTCAAAAAAGATGCTCGGGGATGGAAAAGAGGGAACATCTACAATACCCGGATTTAATCAGATACAATTTGAAGGGTTTTATCGGTTTATTGATCAGGGTTTAATAGAAGAACTTTCTAAATTTCCAAAAATTGAAGATATAGATCACGAAATTGAATTTCAATTATTTGTGGAAACATATCAATTGGTAGAACCTCTGATAAAAGAACGAGATGCTGTCTATGAATCACTTACATATTCTTCTGAATTATATGTATCCGCGGGATTAATTTGGAAAACCAGTAGGAATATGCAAGAACAAAGAATTTTTATTGGAAACATTCCTTTAATGAATTCCCTTGGAACTTCTATAGTAAACGGAATATACAGAATTGTGATCAATCAAATATTGCAAAGTCCTGGTATCTATTACCAGTCAGAATTGGATCATAACGGGATTTCGGTCTATACCGGCACCATAATATCAGATTGGGGAGGCAGGTTAGAATTAGAGATTGATAAAAAAGCAAGAATATGGGCTCGTGTGAGTAGGAAACAGAAAATATCTATTCTAGTTCTATTATCAGCTATGGGTTCGAATCTAAGAGAAATTCTAGAGAATGTTTGCTACCCTGAAATTTTCTTATCTTTCTTGACCGATAAGGAGAAAAAAAAAATTGGGTCAAAAGAAAATGCTATTTTGGAGTTTTATCAACAATTTTCTTGTGTAGGTGGGGATCCCATATTTTCTGAATCCTTATGTAAGGAATTACAAAAAAAATTCTTTCACCAAAGGTGTGAATTAGGAAGGATTGGTCGCCGAAATATTAATTGGAGACTGAATCTTAATATACCTCAGAACAATATATTTTTGTTACCACGAGATATATTAGCAGCTGCCGATCATTTGATTGGGATGAAATTTGGAATGGGTACACTTGATGATATGAATCATTTGAAAAATAAACGGATTCGCTCTGTAGCGGATCTTTTACAAGACCAGCTCGGGTTGGCTCTAGCTCGTTTAGAAAATGTAGTTAAGGGAACTATATCCGGAGCAATTAGGCATAAACTGATACCTACTCCTCAGAATTTGGTAACTTCAACTCCGTTAACAACTACTTATGAATCCTTTTTCGGATTACACCCATTATCTCAAGTT